AATCTTATTTCTTATTCCCGAATCCCCTTGGAAAATTTTAGAAGAATATTTATTTTTATGTATTCTTATAATTTCTATGCGTATTAAACTATTTCAGTATCATATACTTTATTACATTACTTTATAGTTTACTCTTTTATTTTCTTTTCAAAAAATGAAATTCCTATTAGGAAATTCAATACAATATTAAATTAAAATCTAATTAAGGAGACTATAAATGAAAGCCTCTTTCTCGCACCCATTTTCATTTTACATCACATTATCAGAACAAAAATATCGTATCCATCCATATAGATTAGATTGAAATATTTGATACATGAGACTACGATCTAATATCTAGAAGTCTCTAAGATATAAATAATACGATATAAAAAGATATAAATAATACGATATAAAAAGATATAAATAATACGATATAAATTGATCTTGTCTTATGTTCTAGAATAAAAATAATTAAAACATCTCTTATCTTGTGACTTGGAATAAACCCTTTTCTGGAAAGGAAGGGAATAGCAATTTATTCCTATAAAACAGAACATCTAGGAACAAGAAAAGATTTAATCGGCAATATCGACAGATTACCGCGTAGTCCAAAGAAATATGAAAACGAAAAAAAAAAAGCTCCACTGTTCCAATTTTTAATTTTAATATCAGAATAGTGGATATAGTTATGATTCAACGGGTTAGGTCCACTTACTTTTTTCTTTTATTGATTTGATTGCAATAATAAATAATAGAAATATTTGGCGATTCAAGTAGACAACTTATTATTTTTCCGTATAAACTTAATACTAGTCATTATATCATTAATAATATAAAATATTATTATAATAAACATAATAGCAAATGTTCAACCTTATAACTATAATTAATATTACTCTACTATAATTAATTATAATTAATATATATTAATTAATATTAATATGGTTTCTTACTTAATTTATTAAATACTATTTCTTACTTAATTTATTAATTATTAAATAATAAAAATATTAATAATATTTTTATTCTCCCTTCAAATATGAAAACTACCGCGGTAGTTTTATGAAAAAACCAAAGCCCCTTATCGGATTTGAACCGATGACTTACGCCTTACCATGGCGTTACTCTACCACTGAGTTAAAAGGGCATATTTGATTCAATTCCTGAATAAGCCACTAGTCACTATGTGTTTAGTGTATATCCATATTATATGTTATGTGTATCTAAATAGATCTTATACGTTTTAATATATCTTAAACGTATAGTGGTTCACTCAGGAACCATAAATTTGATTTACATAATGAGTATAGGATATATTTGTAAGTATAAGTAAAAAAAGGGTTTAATGATATTTGATTTGATAAATATCAATCAATGCAAGGAATTGTTTCAAGACAGATCCTAATTGCCATCATAACGAGATAACGAAATTCATTTGATTGATACAGGGACCTACCAATTCAACCTAGATCCAAAATATTTCATCGAATCATTAATAAAGCGATTCAGCTTGTCTCCCAAACCAAATTCTTAGAAAAAAAGAAATTGATTATTATTAAAAATAAATAAAAGAATATTACTAATATTAACATTATTAATAATATTATTGAAATTAAGAATTTCAAGAAAAAAAAAATAAAATAGATTTATTTATGGAATTATAATAATGTCGATTAGAATGAACGATTCAGGAATATAAATAATCAAAAAATTATATATATAATCGTGAAAGACAGAAAGTTCTTTTGCATTGAATCATACGATTCCATTATATTGACAATTTCAAAAAACTATTCATACTATGATCATAGTATGATGACGGTTGGGCAAGTATGCCCCCATCGTCTAGCGGTTCAGGACATCTCTCTTTCAAGGAGGCAGCGGGGATTCGACTTCCCCTGGGGGTAGGGTACTACGAAAGGAAGTTGATCGTGGATTATCACTAAACCTGGATTGATTCTTCCCGGGTCGATGCCCGAGCGGTTAATGGGGACGGACTGTAAATTCGTTGGCAATATGTCTACGCTGGTTCAAATCCAGCTCGGCCCAATAATTCGCCGATCCACCATGAAATGATATAATCCATTTGTTGTTCTCCAGAAATGATCGATCCCAATAGAAAAAAGTCAAAATTTCTGATCAAATTTTCTGATATTGATATATCTTATCTTTATCGCTATTTATTTACTCTATTTATTTTTTCCAACAAGTTTTGATCTTGCGAAAGATCTAGATTCATATCAAGGTAAAGTCTAAGCAAAAGAGTAAAGAAAAAAAAAAGAACTTGTTTCATTGAAAGATTCACTATCCAATTAATTTGGAAATAACGAAAAGATTATTAGTGATCACTGCCTCTATTGCGAAAGTTCATATCCATATCGAAAGTATTTGAAAAGTATTTGAATCAAATCATAAGAATATGTATTCTATACTGTACACTTTTTTTTATTATGTTATTTCCTTGGGATTGTAGTTCAATTGGTCAGAGCACCGCCCTGTCAAGGCGGAAGCTGCGGGTTCGAGCCCCGTCAGTCCCGATGGATCCAAATCCAATAAAAAAAATATAGCAATTCATCCTTCCCTATTTCTATTCTGTAAAAGGGAGTCCAAATATTAGAATTTCATTGCCAACGGGAATCCCTTTTCTTTTTTTTTTTTTTTATTTCTTCTATATGTTTGGAACCAATGGTAAGTGTAAAAGCGGTTAGATGATACTTCATCAAATGATTGTACAAAAAAGTCACTAGTTTATAGAAATAGAAAAGAAAGAGAATGAAAAATAGAAATAAAGTTAAAAATAAAGTAAAGGGATTTTTGATTGTATCAAAATTGACTTCGGAATTCGGTATGGATAAAAGATCTTTGTATGCTATACTATTCAATATTCAATTCTTGACGATGAAGCAATTTGTCAGATATTGTTATTCATGATATTGATCCGATTCGATTATATCTCGATGTAATTCATCCCATTGAATTTACAGACAAAAGATTTATCATCTCTATGGGATTAAATCCCGAGTTATTGCGAATTAAAGAGAAACGAAACGATGAAATTATGGAAGTAAATATTCTCGCATTTATTGCTACTGCACTGTTCATTCTAATTCCTACTGCTTTTTTACTTATAATATACGTAAAAACAGTAAGTCAAGGTGATTAATTTGAATTAAACTTGTGACTCTTTAGTTGTTATCGATGATTGAAGAGAAGAAATAAAATATAAAGGATTCAAATTTCACCTTTTAAATGAAATGATCGAACTAGAATCAGCAGTATTCTATGCGATACTAGATAGTATGGTAGAAAAATCTTTTTCTACCATACTATACTAGTATTGTTATTTCGTGTATAAAGTTTGCTGTATGACGATAGAGGTTAATATATATCAATTGACATTATTTTATTATCTTCATATATAGATATCAATTCTATATATGATGTACATAGTATCATGTCCCAATTCCATTTCTTTGCTTCATCTATTTCTATTTGATTTGTGTTGATTCCAATTAATTTGAAATTCTCGAAAGACCACTCTTACTCTTACAATTCTAATTCGTAGATTTCTTATCTTTTTGAATAGAAATTGAATATGAATTCCGATATCCATTGAAAGAAAGAATCAAATCAATGAAATAGGTATGGGTATAATAAAAGAAAATCAAGTAATCTTCTTGTTAGCATTCCAACAAAGAAATAATTAATTGACCGGTTGACAGAGGATCCAGAGGGTCCATGGGAACTTCTTCGGATTTCGAAAAGGATTAATAAACCTCACTGATTTTAACCTTTCAACCATGATATGAAATGAAAAAAGAGAACAGCATAAATAAAATTTTTAATTTAAATAAAATTTATAAAATAATAAAACACAAATGATAAGTGCGCAATATGCAACTTGCCCAAAGACAATATTTTCTTATGTGTAGTATCTCCTTGGACAACCACTATGTCTATGTTGTTTTCCGTAAAAAAGTGTATCGACGTAATGTAATAACAGAACTATTTTCTTTTCTCTTTGAAGAGGAAAGACAAAGACGGAAAACAATAACAAATAAAAAGTAAAGTATGTAAAGTATATAATAATATATAGTAATAAAGGGTTTCGTTCTTACTCATTGTCGCTATAGAAGATTTATGAAGAATTCGATTGGAAAAGATTTCATACCGTTTGGAGTACTTTTCCTTTTGAAATAGGAACATAGGAATAATTCAAATATTTATTTGATTGAAAGAGTTCATATATTATTTATAGAATACATTACTCCACTAGAATCCAATACATATAACTTAGAAATGAAAATATTTTCAAATTCAATTTCATATAGTGAATAAAAAAAAAGTCTTTGCAGAACGATCTATAAAAAAAATTGATACAGTTTGATTCCTAAACTCAATTAGTAGTACTTCTAGAGTCCACTTCTTCCCCATACTACCAGTGAAAGGGAAAATGTAAAGACTACCATTAAAGCAGCCCAAGCGAGACTTACTATATCCATGTGAATTATGTCCTCGATCTCTATGACGGAATTATTCAATTATTGTTCAATAATAATAGTAGAATTACCAGCGCAGAGTCAAAAGGGGGTTATGATCCAACACCATTGGTGAAACAATCCAATAAATCCAATTAGACCAAGTTCTAATGATTATACTAGAAGATTTCTAGTATAATCCGAAAACATTAAGTACAAGCAAAATACATAGAGAGACAGCCTTTGAAGTCTCAGAAGTATCAAAGAAATGTTATGTTAATAATATGTCAGAATAATAAGACCTGTTCCTTCTTTTGTCGCCCTTCATTTCATTAAGTCAAAAGTATAAAAATATAGAATCAAGATAGATCATTATCTACCGCATACCCCTCTTTTTATTTCTTTATTTCTTTTCGATTTTTCCCATTTATTTGATCTCAATCTTACCATCTTCGATTGTCGCTATGAATCAATCGAAGACGTCCTATTACGTTCTTGACTCAAGATTATCAAAAAGTTAAATATTTATTTTTGTACTTT